AAGCATTACACAATCTCCAAGATCTTTTTGTGGAAAAAAGAAACTAGATTCCCCCATATATTCTATTTTTACTTTGACACCGAGAATTTAAGTAGTTTCTGGAACTCGAAAAAATTTAATTCATTTATTTTGTTAAGTATTAGAAGCCTCCGGTTATATCAAACATAAAAAGAAGACCTCACCAGGTTTTTCACGGAAATTTTTGTTAGAACGAGAAAGGAAGTGATTCCCATTTTTCGAGGCTATCCGTTTTTATATTTGAAAATTAAAGCGAGAGTTCATGCTATAAGACGTATTTTATCTTTTCATTTATTAGTATAATCTCTTTCTCATTTTTTTTATCGAATAAATCGTTAATTTTTCTAGGACAAGATTTTTAATCTTATCGAAAACTAACAGCAGCTTGCCAAACAAAGGCTAGTAGAAAAAAGAGTAAAGGTATGACTGGCATAAAATCGACGATTGGACTCAAAAATGCGTAGGCCTCGGGCAATTTGGCGAATAAAAAATTACTTGAAGAAAGGGCAGAATTAAGACAAATACAGATCAAACTAAAAAAATTAAGCATAGCAGACATCTTTTTTCTTGAAGATTATTGCATTTTGATTGAGTTATTGATATAAGATAAGTGAAAAATGAAGAAAGCAAAGTAGATCAAAAATCCTTTCTTTTCTTTATTTTGAACTGACTCAATCAAAAACTTTTCCATTCTCAAATCAAAAGAGAATAGAAGAAATCATACTTTCATACATTATCTTAATTAAATTATATGTAATGATCAAGAAATTCGGTTTAATTCTATATCTACACGTGTGAAAATCCTAATAACAATCGACCGGCTCCTATCGATATTTTGATTGGAATTGACGAACAATCAATAACAATATTAGTCTAGATTCGAAATCTAAGTGGGGCGTGGCCAAGTGGTAAGGCAACGGGTTTTGGTCCCGCTATTCGGAGGTTCGAATCCTTCCGTCCCAGAGCATCTGGATTCGGTCCTAATTTTTTTTACTTTGACCAAGGGACTGTTTGTAAAAAAAAGGTGTAGTCTTATCTAGATAGAATGCTTTTCTTCTCCGTTTTTTATCATTAATGCTGAGTTCGATAAAAAACTGGATTTCTTTTTGGCTTTTTTATTGTATATTATCAATATATGTATATTATCAATATATATTGATACTATACAAAAAAGTATGGATTTCTATGTACCGACTAAACTAATGACTATTCACGATTCCATAATTGAATCAATTGCATACCGACTCAAAATTTGAGGAATGTTATGGTAAAACTTCGTTTGAAACGATGTGGTAGAAAGCAACGTGCGACTTGACGGACATGATCTGGTGTGGATTTTTTTTTATCCATCATTTTTTATATAAAAAGGTGCTCTTGGCTCGACATCCCCTGTTCTGTTAGACTAGAACCTACACTTTTTATTGTGTTGTAGTGAATTTAAACTAGTACATGATGGAGCTCGAGTAGAAAGTATTGAGGCATTTCTTAAGAGCAAGAATCTAGGGTTAGTGTGAATCAATAAATTAGAACAACTTCGTAAGTATATTTTTGACAGAAAAATATAAAAGATGCAATTCCACCAAGTTTCCAAGAAAATTTGTTGGAATTGATAAACCCCTTTCAATAACAAAGTATATTGTGAGAGAATCAAGCGTTTGTATGATTCTTTTCTTTGATAAACAATTACAAAAAGGGTATGTTGCTGCCATTTTGACAGGATTAAAGATCAACGAAGTAATGTATAAACCTAATGATTCAAAGCAAAGAGATTCTGAAACAAGAAAAGGCCCTTTTCATTATCAATTGTATTAACAATTGGATTAGAATGAAGAATTCCAATAGAGGTTTAAATAAGCCAAACAAAGGGGGGTTAGAGACCACTCAATAAATGAAATGTTTCTTTTGAGCTATTTGGTAGGTATTCAATTTGAGTTATGAGTGCAAATGGGTTTTCCGGAAAGAAGAATAAGAGCAAAAGGGGACTTAATTCTTAGTAATTTGATGCTTTTGTGGATCTATTTGCCATTTATATTCTATATAAGGTGAAAAAAAAAAATAATAAAGCATTTTTCTTGAGCCGTACGAGGAGAAAACTTCTTATACGTTTCTAGGGGGGGTATTGTTCATATAATCTATCCCAATGAGCCGTCTATCGAATTGTTGCAATTGCTGTTCGGTCCCGAAGAGAAGGAAGAGATCTTCGGAAAGTTGGTTTTTATGATCCGATAAAGAATCAAACTTATTTAAATGTTCCCGCTATTCTATATTTTCTTGAAAGGGGCGCTCAACCTACTGGAATTGTTTATGATATTTTAAAGAAGGCAGAGGTTTTAAAAGAACTTCGCCCTAATAAAAAAAAAAATTCACTTAATTAAATACAACAAGAAAGAGATTTGAGCGATTCGTATATAGTTTGATATAATCCTTTCTTTCTTATTCCCACCCTTTTTTGCTCTATTCATACCTATTTTGCACTGTTCCCGTAAGGGACTGTGTCTTCTAATGAATGATCCAAATAGCTTTTTTTAATATAAGATGTCTTGAAAAAAGATCAAGCGAACAAATGAAGAAAGTTATATTATATTGACCAAGTAACTAAAGGTAGGAATTGGATCTAGCAATAGAAAATTCTGACATTTCTTTCAGTTGGATGGTTTTCCTTGGAACTATACTAAAAAAAGAATGAATTATTTGATATATATATAGGTATTTCTATTTTTTCACCTTCTTTTTTATTGCTATCTACACTCCTTTCTAATCGTGTACCTTATTTAGATAGTGCCAATCCAACACAAGTTCTTTTTTTTTTAACATACATATTGACAAGAGTGTAGTGAACAAATATAATTCAAGTGTAAATGGGTTCTTTTTTTCGCTATTTTTTGTCCTACATATAAAATCAAATTTATCTAAATTTGGAAATGGATAAAATGGATTGATAATAATAAAAAAAGAATAAAGCGAAAAAGAATATCTGAAAAAATAGAGATAGAAAGATAGAGAAAGAACATAGAAAATATATAATGATGAAAATATCTACGAAGTGGTCTAGAATTTTTTTATTTGAAAATTTTTGTTTTTTGATCTCGATTGTATCTATATACTATATATACTTTCTTTCCTTGGGTTGCTAACTCAACGGTAGAGTACTCGGCTTTTAAGTGCGGCTAGGGTCTTTTACACATTTGGGTGAAGCAAGGGATTCGTCCACATCATCGGTAGAGTTTGTAAGATCACGACTGATCCTGAAAGGAATGAATGGAAAAAAGAGCATGTCGTAGGATATTTTTGAATTCGTTTCGCTCTTATTATAGTAAATATTATTATATTATAGTAAATAGGTTTGCGTGAATGCTTAGAGCGAAACGAATTCAAAGTTGGGTCGATTGAATACATGGATCGAGCCTTATGGCTCTAATTGTAGGAAAAGAAAAAGCAACGAGCTTTTGTTCTTAATTGGAACGATTACTCGCCCTAACCTAATTAAACGTTAAAATAGATTAGTGACTGATGCGGGAAAGGCTTTTTCCGGAGTGGATTACTTATTTTTTAGTGAATCCTAACTATTAGCCATTTTTCATTAGAAAAGAAAATGGAAATGAATGTGTAAAAGAAACAGTATGTTGATAAGGATACTTTTTTCCAAAATCAAAAGAGTGATTAGGTTGAAAAAATAAAGGATTTCTAAACATCTTCTTAGCCTATATTATATAGGTATAGTAAAGAAAGCAATTAATTAGATGGAAAAAAGAGAGAGAGTCCGTTGATAAGTTTACCTCCGAGGTATCTATCTATTATTTTGTAATTGTACTAGAATACCTTGTTTTGACTGTATCGCACTATATATCATTTTATAACCCGAGAAACCCTCTACTTTTCGTTTTCGGTCTCATTTTTAATGGAGGAATTCAAAGGATATTTAGAACTATATCGATCTTGGCAAGACGATTTTTTATATCCACTTATCTTTCAGGAATATATTTATGCGCTTGGACATGATCAGGATTTAGGTTTAAATAGGTCCATTTTGTTGTCAAATACAAAAAAAGGTTATGACACAAAATACAGTTTACTAGTTGTAAAACGTTTAGTTATTCGAATGTATCAACAGAATTTTTTGATTCTTTCTGTTAATGATTCTAACAAAAATGCATTTCTTGTGCCCAAGAAAAATTTGTATTCCCAACGGATCTCAGAGGGATTTGCAGCTATTTCGGAAATTCCATTTTCTATGCGATTAATGTCTTCCCTAAAAGGAAAAGAACGAAAAAAATATAAAAATTTACGATCAATTCATTCAATATTTCCTTTTTTAGAGGACAAATTTTCACGTTTAAACCATGTGTTAGATATATTGATACCTCACCCTGTCCATCTGGAAATCTTGGTTCAAACTATTCGTTATTGGGTAAAAGATAGCTCTTGTTTGCATTTATTGCGATTATTTCTTTATGAGTATTGTAATAGTGTTATTACTCTAAAGGGATCCATTTCCTATTTTTCAAAAAAGAAGAATCAAAGATTCTTATTGTTCCTATATAATTCCTATGTGCATGAATGTCAATCCATCTTCGTTTTTCTCCGCAACGAGTCCTCTCATTTGCGCTCAACCTCGTACGGAGTCCTTCTTGCGCGAGTCTATTTCTACCTAAAGTTAGAACATTTAGTAAACGTATTTACTCAACGTTTTAGGGTTATCCTACAGTTCTTCAAGGATCCTTTTCTGCATTATGTTAGGTATCAAGGAAAATGGATTCTGGCTTCAAGGGAGACATTTCTTCTGATGACGAAATTTAAATATTACTTTGTACATTTCTGGCAATGTAATTTTTCCCTATGGTTACAAACAAGAAGAATTTCTATCAATAAATCATCAAATCAGCCCATTGACTTTATGGGTTTTCTTTTAAGTGTCCGACTAAACCGGTCCGTGGTACGGAGTCAAATGTTAGAAAATGCATTCTTAATAGATAATGGTATTA